TTAAAAAAAACAAGGAAATTGATCATATAGTAAAAAATATTTTTTTTTATATATTTATATAAATTTTATAATCCAAAAATAATATTTTTTATAAAATTTATTTTTTATTAAATAATAAATTTTAGTATTACAATAACAATAATATTTTGTATGTTATAATAATTTTTTATAGTAGAAATTAAAATTCAAAAGAAGTTTATGTAATTATATGCGTGTGTATATAGATTTATTTATTAAAATAGATTAATTTATTGAAAAATAAATTATATATATATAATTTATTTAATTATATATATATATTTTTAGAAATATTAATATTACTTATATATATGTTAACATATTAAATTTAAAAATTTAATTAATTTATAATAAATTTATATAAATTAAAAAAAAAATAAGTACTAAATATATAAATATATTATAATTAATAAATATTTAATTAATAAATCAATGATATATTAATAAATCGTAAATTAATATATAATATATATATATATAGATTTATTATATATTAATATATATATTATATATTATATAAATTATATAATAATAATTAATTAATCTATTAATTAATAAATAATATATAACAATATAGGATTAGTTCTATTATTTAATAATCAATCTTTTGTTCAATATATGTATATATATTTATTATATTTCTCTATTATATAAATTTAAATATTAGCATATAGATATTTATATATATATACTTATTAATTAATATTTATTTATATAAAATTAAATTATTTATATTAAAAAAAAAAAAAAAAAAATATATTTAATTAATAAATTTTTATTATTTAAATAATTTATAATTAATATTTATTATTTTATTTTTATATTTAAGTGATTGGGGTAAAAAAAAAGAGGGATTGATGATTTGAAAGAATTATTAATTAATAGTTGATTTTTTTATGAAAAATTTGATTTTTTAAGATAGGGTTTAGTTTAAATAATTTAAGGGAGTTATTTAAATAATCCTAAAAGGTAATTTTCAGTTTTATTTTTAAATTTTATGGGAGGAATTTACTAATTTTTATTATTTATAAATTTATGAAAAATTTGATTTTTTAAGATAGGGTTTAGTTTAATATTAGAGGGAGGTTTGTGAGTATGAATTACTAATATTTAATTAATAAATTTTTATTATTTAAATAATTTATAATTAATATTTATTATTTTATTTTTATATTTAAGTGATTGGATAAAAGTTTTATTCTGGCTTAAATATTTGTTGTTAGTTTATTTTATATGTAAATTTTTGTGTAAGTTTATAATTATCTAAAAGATTATTATTTTTATAAGCAATAATTAATATTATTATTTTATTAAAGAAATTTATAAATAGTAATATTTATAATATTGATAAATTTTGTGCCAGCAATCGCGGTTATACAAAAAATATAAATAAATTTAGTTAATAAAAGTTAATTGTATATTATAAAATTTTAGATATAATTTTATTAGGTGAAATTTTAAAATTAAGTATTAAAATTTATTTTAAATATAATGAAGCTTAAAATCTTTAAATTTAAACTAGGATTAGATACCCTATTATTTAAAACGTACTTATAAATATTAAAGTAGTATTAGTTATATTCTTAAAACTTAAAGAATTTGGCGGTATTTTAGTCTTTTCAGAGGAACCTGTTGTGTAATTGATAGTCCACATTGTATCTTACTTAATTTTGTTTTTCAGCTTGTATATCGCTGTTATAGAATATTTTATAAGAAAGTTAATTTTCAATTAATTTAATAAAATTTAATATCAAGTCAAGGTGCAGCTAATAATTAAGTGTCTAATGGGTTACAATAAAAATATTTAAAATGGATTTAGTATAAAATATATAAATGAAAATGGATTTGAAAGTAAAAGTTTAAAGATTAAAGTTTTGATTTTAGCTCTAAAATATGTACACATCGCCCGTCGCTCTTATTGTTTATAAAATAAGATAAGTCGTAACATAGTAGGAATACTGGAAAGTGTTTCTAGAATGATAATTTAAAGCTTTAATTAAGTTTTTCATTTACATTGAAAAGATTATTGTGTGAATCAATATAAATTAATTAATATTTATTTATTATTAGTTTATTAAAAGAAAGTTATTGTTTAAGTATTAAAAATAATTATATTGTTGTATAGTTTTATTATTGTTTAAAGAAAAAATAAATTTAATTATAGTTGATTAGTATTGTGAAAGAATATTGAAATAAATTGAAAAATTTTTAATTTGAAAGAAAATTTTATTTATTGTATCTTGTGTATCAGAGTTTATCTAATAAAAAATAATTAATTTATTTTTCTCGATTTTAAAAGAGTTAAAGAATTATTATATATAATGTAACAAAATTATTATAGATAATTTTTTGGAAATTAAAAGTTATTCGGTTTTAAATATATCTAGTTTTTTTATAAATAAATTTAATTTAGTTTTTATTAAGTATATTTAATGTAAATAATATTTATATTACATTATTTAATTTTTAAATTTTATACTGTTAAAAAGTAATATTTTATGGGATAAGCTATAAAATAAATTAATATAAATTAATTTATAATATAATAATAAATAGTATGCTTAGAAATAGTATTCATTAAAAAATATTTTATAATTTATTTATTTATTAAAATTATTTAATTAATTTTAATTTTTTTATAAAAATTTTTATTTTAATTTTAAAAATAAAATAATAATGATAAAATTAGTATATTTTGTTATAAAAATATTTTTAATTGAAAAGTTTATTTAAAAAACTCGGCAATATAATATTCGCCTGTTTAACAAAAACATGTCTTTTTGATTATTTATAAAAAGTTTAATCTGCCCTCTGATTTTAAATTAAATGGCCGCAGTATTTTAACTGTGCAAAGGTAGCATAATCATTAGTTTTTTAATTGGAAGCTTGTATGAATGATTGGACGTGATATTAACTGTTTCATTTAAATTTTTAATAGAATTTTATTTTTTAATAAAAAAGTTAAAATAATTTTAAAAGACGAGAAGACCCTATAAATCTTAATAATTTATCTATTATATTTATTTAGATTATTTAAAATATTATATTTAAAATTATTTTATTGGGGTGATATTAAAATTTAATAAACTTTTAGTTTAATTTTACATAAATTTATGATTTTTTGATCCATTATTATTGATTAAAAATTTAAGTTACTTTAGGGATAACAGCGTAATTTTTTTAGAGAGTTCATATCGATAAAAAAGATTGCGACCTCGATGTTGGATTAAGAGATAAAATTAGGCGTAGTAGTTTAATTTTTAAGTCTGTTCGACTTTTAAATTCTTACATGATCTGAGTTCAAACCGGCGTGAGCCAGGTTGGTTTCTATCTTTAATAAAATAAAATATTTTAGTACGAAAGGACCAAGTATTAAAATAATAAATTTTTATATTGTATAAAATTAATATGACTATTTTGGCAGATTAGTGCAATAAATTTAGAATTTATTTATATAATTAAATATTATAAATAGTATTGATTTTAAAAGAATTATTTTTAAATTTAGTTGGTAGATTATTATTAATTATTTGTGTTTTAGTTGGAGTTGCTTTTTTGACTTTATTAGAACGCAAGGTATTGGGTTATATTCAAATTCGTAAAGGGCCTAATAAAGTAGGGTTAATAGGAATTCCTCAGCCTTTTTGTGATGCAATTAAGTTATTTACTAAAGAACAAACTTATCCTTTATTATCCAATTATATTTCTTATTATTTTTCACCTATTTTTTCTTTATTTTTATCATTAATTGTATGAATGTGTATTCCTTTTATGTTTAAATTATATTCATTTAATTTGGGATTGTTATTTTTTTTGTCTTGTACAAGACTAGGTGTTTATACTGTAATAGTAGCTGGTTGGTCTTCAAATTCAAATTATGCTTTATTAGGGGGGTTGCGGGCAGTTGCTCAGACTATTTCTTATGAAGTGAGTTTAGCTTTAATTTTATTATCTTTTGTTTTTTTAATTGGCGGGTATAATTTATTAGATTTTTATAATTATCAAGGTTATATTTGATTCATTATTATTTTATTGCCTATTAGTTTAGTTTGATTTAGAAGATGTTTAGCAGAAACTAATCGAACTCCTTTTGATTTTGCAGAAGGAGAATCAGAATTAGTTTCTGGGTTTAATGTAGAATACAGAAGTGGTGGTTTTGCTTTAATTTTTTTAGCTGAATATTCTAGAATTTTATTTATGAGAATATTATTTGTGGTGGTATTTATAGGGGCTGATTTATTTTCTATTATATTTTATTTAAAATTAAGAATAGTTTCTTTTTTGTTTATTTGGGTTCGGGGAACTTTACCTCGGTTTCGTTATGATAAATTAATATATTTAGCTTGAAAATGTTTTTTACCTTTTTCTTTAAATTATTTAATGTTTTTTATTGGTTTAAAAATTTTTATTATCTCTTTTATGTGAATATATTTTAGTAAAGTTAATAAAATTTTATAATTTTATCTTATGTTTTCAAAACATATGCTTTTTCAAGCTCATTAACTATTAAAATTTTTAAATTATTAATAGATTAATTTATCTCATCATTTTGATGCGAGGGGGTTAATAATATAATAGGCAAAATAAATAACAGTTAGGGTTTGCCCTATTAAAATATATGGGGGTTCTACTGGGCGGGCACCAATTCAAGTTAATAAAATAACTGTAATAACCATAATTCAAAATAAGATTTGATTAATTGGGTAGAATTGAATTCCTCGGAATTGTCTTAAATTTGTAAATGGTAAAATAAATAAAATTGCAATAGATATAACTAAAGCAATTACTCCTCCTAATTTATTGGGAATTGATCGTAAAATTGCATAAGCAAATAAGAAATATCATTCAGGTTGAATGTGAACAGGAGTTACTAGTGGATTTGCTGGAGTAAAATTATCTGGGTCACCTAATAAATACGGGTTGATAAGAGTTAATAAAACTAAAAATATAATTATAATTACGAAACCAACAATATCTTTAAAAGTAAAGTATGGGTGGAATGGAATTTTATATGAATTAGAATTAATTCCTAGAGGGTTGTTAGATCCTGTTTGATGAAGGAATAGTAAATGAATTATTGTTATTGCAGCCACAATAAATGGTAAAATAAAATGGAATGTAAAAAATCGGGTGAGAGTTGCATTATCTACAGCAAATCCTCCTCATACTCATTGTACAAGATCTACTCCTAAATAAGGAACAGCGGATAAAAGATTTGTAATAACTGTAGCTCCTCAAAAAGATATTTGACCTCAAGGGAGTACGTATCCTATAAAAGCTGTTCCTATTACTAAAAATAATAAAATAACTCCAACTCTTCATGTAGGAACAAATAAAAAAGATCCATAGTAAATTCCTCGCCCTACATGTAAATATAAACAAATAAAAAAAAATGATGCCCCATTAGCGTGGAGAGTTCGAAGTAATCACCCATAGTTTACATCACGGCAAATATGTGTTACTCTGTCAAAAGCTAGGGAAATATCTGCAGCATAGTGTATAGCTAAAAATAATCCAGTTATAATTTGTATAATTAAACATAATCCTAGTAATGATCCAAAGTTTCATCAACTTGAAATATTAATAGGGGCAGGTAGATCTACTAAAGCATTATTCGCAATTTTAAAAAGAGCGTGATTTAATCGTAATGGTTTGTTCATTAATTATTTAATAAATATTAATATATTGGACGTAAAGGCCCATAAAAAATATTTGTAATTTTTACAATAGCAATTAATGTAATTAATAAATAATTAATTAATAATAATGTAATTATATTTGAAGGAAAGTTATATAATTTATTTAAGTTTAAAGTATTTTCTTGAATTAAAGAATTTATTACGGTATTTTCTATTATTTCATTATTAGGTAAAAAAGAAATTAATAATGTTTTATCTATAAAAATAGTTATGAAATTTAAAATAAAGAAAATACTTAGTGATGAAATTATTAATTTTATAGATAGAGAAAATATTTCATTAGAAGCTAGGGATGTAACATAAATAAATAGAATAAGTATTCCTCCTAAAAAAATTAAGAATAAAACATATGAGAATCAAAAAGTTTTTGTTAAAATTCCTGTTATTAGACAAATAAATAAGGTTTGGATTAATAAAATTAATCCTATCGCCAAGGGGTGGTTTATTTGTAAAAAACAAATTCTAGTAATAAAAATAGATGAATAAATAATTATTTGTATAATATCAAGAAGTAGTTTAATTAAAATATTAATTTTGGGGATTAATGATAAAGAAATTCTTTTTTCTTGAAGCTTAAAAAGATTTAATCTTATTTTTGGTTTACAAGACCAATATTTTTTAATAAATTATAAAAGCTTATTTTTATTAATGATAATATTACTTATTTGAAAATTACCTTTTATTATATTTATTATGGGTATTTTAATATTTGTATCTAATCGAAAACATTTATTATCTATATTGTTAAGTTTAGAATTTATTGTTCTTACTTTATTTTTAGTTTTATTTATTTATTTAAATTATATAGATTATGAAGGTATTTTTAGAATAATATTTTTAACTTTTAGAGTTTGTGAAGGAGCTTTAGGATTATCTATTTTAGTTTCTATAATTCGATCTTATGGTAATGATTATTTTCAAAGTTTTAGAATTTTGCAATGTTAAAATTTTTATTAGTTATTTTGGTTTTGATAAGTTTTTGTTTTATTAAAAATATATTTTGAATGGTTCAGAATATGCTATTTTTATTGAGTTTTTTGTTTATTATTATAAATTTTTATTCTAATTATTTCGTTAATATTTCTTATTTTATAGGATGTGATATAATTTCTTACGGGATAATTTTATTGAGACTATGAATTTGTTCTTTGATATTAATAGCAAGTGAATCTGTTAATAAAAATAATAATTATATTTCTTTATTTTTATTAAATGTAATATTGTTATTATTTTTTTTATACCTAACATTTAGTAGAATATCTTTATTTATATTTTATATATTTTTTGAGAGAAGTTTAATCCCAACGTTATTTTTAATTTTAGGTTGGGGCTATCAGCCTGAACGATTACAAGCTGGGATTTATTTATTATTTTATACTTTATTAGCTTCTTTGCCTTTATTAATTGCTATTTTCTATTTATTTAATAAATTTAGTAGTTTAAATTTTTATTTAATAATGATAAGAATATTAAATTATAATTTATTGTATTTAAGAATAATTATAGCTTTTTTAGTTAAGATACCTATATTTTTAGTTCATTTATGGTTACCTAAGGCTCACGTTGAAGCTCCGGTTTCAGGTTCAATAATTTTAGCTGGTATTTTGTTAAAATTAGGAGGTTACGGGTTATTGCGGGTTTTTAGTTTTTTACAATTATCGGGTTTAAAATATAATTTTATTTGAATTAGAATTAGATTAGTTGGGGGGGTATTAGTTAGTTTGATGTGTTTGCGGCAGACTGATCTGAAAGCTTTAGTTGCTTATTCGTCTGTTGCTCATATAGGGATTGTTTTAGGTGGATTGATAACTATAACTTATTGAGGGTTTAGAGGTTCTTATACTTTAATAATTGCTCATGGTCTTTGTTCTTCTGGATTGTTTTGTTTAGTTAATATTGGCTATGAACGATTGGGAAGACGAAGCTTGTTAATTAATAAAGGGCTTTTAAATTTTATACCAAGAATAAGATTATGATGATTTTTATTAAGTTCTGCAAATATGGCGGCTCCTCCTACTTTGAATTTATTAGGAGAAATTAGTTTATTAAATAGTATTGTCAGATGATCTTGGCTTACTATAATTATATTATCTTTTTTATCTTTTTTCAGAGCTGCTTATACTCTTTATTTATATGCATATAGTCAGCATGGGAAGTTATTTTCTAATTTATACGCAATATCTGGGGGGGTAAGTCGGGAGTATCTATTGCTTTTTTTACATTGATTTCCTTTAAATTTATTAATTTTAAAAAGTGATATATCAATTATGTGATTATAATTATTTATTTATTTTAATATATTTTGAGGTATTTATTGTAATTTAGTATTATTTATTTTATTAATAAGTTATATTAGTATAAAAATTATTATCTAATTTAAATAGTTTAATAAAAATATTGATTTGTGGTGTCAAAGATATAAGTTATTTATTTTAGATTGTGAAGAATTTTTCTATTTGTGTGATTAGTTTTATTAGATTAATTTCTATTAGAATTAGTTTATTTATTTTAAGAATTAATTTTTTATTAAATGACTTAGTTTATTTTATTGAATGAGAAGTTATTTCATTAAATTCTGTAATAATTGTAATGACTTTTTTATTCGATTGAATAAGTTTAATATTTATATCTTTTGTTTTATTGATTTCTTCCTTAGTAATTTTATACAGAAAGGAATATATATCATCAGATATTTATATAAATCGATTTATTATATTAGTATTAATATTTGTTTTATCTATAATGTTATTAATTATTAGCCCTAATTTAATTAGAATTTTATTAGGGTGGGATGGACTAGGTTTAATTTCTTATTGTTTAGTGATTTATTTTCAAAATGTTAAATCTTATAATGCAGGTATATTAACTGCTTTATCAAATCGTATTGGAGATGTTGCTTTATTATTAGCTATTGCTTGAATATTAAATTATGGGAGATGAAATTATATCTTTTATATTGAATTAATAAAAACTGATTTAGAAATATTAATTATTGGGGGATTAGTTGTATTAGCTGCTATAACTAAAAGCGCTCAAATTCCTTATTCATCTTGACTTCCTGCAGCTATAGCTGCTCCAACTCCTGTTTCAGCTTTAGTTCATTCTTCAACATTAGTTACAGCTGGGGTTTATTTATTAATTCGATTTAATATTTTATTAGTTGATTCTATTTTGGGAAAATTTTTATTATTAATTTCTGGTTTAACTATGTTTATGGCTGGACTAGGGGCTAATTTTGAGTTTGATTTAAAAAAAATTATTGCTTTGTCAACGTTAAGACAACTAGGGTTAATAATAAGTATTTTAGCAATAGGTTATTATAAATTAGCTTTTTTTCATCTTTTAACCCATGCTTTATTTAAAGCTTTATTATTTATATGCGCCGGAGCAATTATTCATAATATGAATAATTTTCAAGATATTCGTTATATGGGGAGATTGGGGAATTATATACCTTTGACTTCTACTTGTTTTAATGTTGCTAATTTAGCTTTATGTGGAATACCTTTTTTAGCGGGGTTTTATTCTAAGGATTTGATTTTAGAGATTGTATCTTTATCTTATATTAATATATTTAGATTTTTTCTTTATTTCTTTTCGACAGGATTAACTGTTTGTTATTCTTTTCGGTTAGTTTATTATTCAATAACTGGGGATTTAAATTGTAGAAGAATAAATGTATTAAATGATGAGGGTTGAATTATACTAAGAGGGATAATGGGCCTATTAATTATAAGAGTAATTGGGGGATCTATATTAAATTGATTAATTTTTTCTACGCCTAGAATAATTTGTTTACCTTATTATTTAAAAAATTTAACACTTTTAGTTTGCATTATTGGGGGGTTGGTTGGGTATTTAATATCTTGTGTTAAATTATATTTTAATAATAAATCTTTAATAAATTATAATTTTATTAGATTTGTTGGTTCTATATGATTTATACCTTTAATTTCAACTTACGGAATTATTTATTATCCTTTAAGTTTGGGCTCATTAGTTTTTAAAAGATTTGATCATGGTTGATCTGAATTTTTGGGAGGGCAACAAATATATTTAAAATTAGTTCATTATTCCCAAATAAATCAAATTATACAAAATAATAATTTGAAATTATATTTAATAACTTTTGTAATATGGGTAGTAATTTTATTAATATTATTTATTTTGATTTAATATTTATTCAAATAGCTTATAATTAGAGCATGACATTGAAGCTGTTAAGGAAATTTAATAATTTTTGAATATTAGATAATATGTTTAAGTAATTTATAAAAGATAAAGTTCTTTATTTTTACAATGAAAATGTAAAGTTTTCATAAACTATATAAATAGAAATATAAATGGAATTTAACCATTAAGAGTAAAAGTTAGCAGCTTTTTTCTGATCAACATATTTCCTTAATTGGAAATTAATTTTCAATTTTATCATTAACAGTGATATACCTCTTTTTGGTTTCAATTAAAGAATAAGGGTATAATTATTACCTAGGATTAGGTCGAAACTAATTGCGATATCGCTTCATATTCAAATTAAGGTAGATTGAATAATCAATACTTTTTGAATGCAAATCAAATGTTATATTTAACTACAACCCTTATTATGTAATTAATTAGAATTATAGCATTAAGAATTTCAATTTAGAGCTCCTTGATTTCATTCATGGTATAGGCCAAGAAGTAAAATTAATAAAAAGATTACGCTGGTAATAGATCAAGTTATTAAATTTGATCTATTTAAAATTATAATTATTGGTAAAATTAGAGCAATTTCTACATCAAAAATTAAAAAAATAATAGCAATTAAAAAAAATCGCAAAGAAAAAGGTAGCCGAGAAGAAGATTTAGGGTCAAACCCGCACTCAAAAGGAGATCTTTTTTCTCGATCAGTAATGGTCTTTTTTGATAAGATTGATGCTAAAATTATTACAATTATTGAAATAATTAGAATTAAAATAGAAATAGTTAAAATTGATAAAATTATTTATACTAAAATATTTAGGCCTTATGATTGGAAGTCATATATACTTATTATACTATACAAATAAATTAGTTTAATAATATAAAATTTTTATTAGAAGGAATTAATTTCCTCATCAATAAATTGATACATAAAGGAATAGTCAAACAATATCTACAAAATGTCAATATCAAGCAGCTGCTTCAAATCCAAAATGGTGAGTTTTTGAAAAATGAAAATTTAAATGCCGCAATAAGCAAACAACCAAAAATGTAGTTCCAATTAAAACATGAAGTCCATGGAATCCTGTAGCTACAAAAAAAGTTGAGCCATAAACGGCATCGGCAATTGTAAAAGATGCTTCAATATATTCATATGCTTGTAGCATTGTAAAATAAATACCTAATAAAACAGTAAAAAATAATCCTTGAGTGGTTTGAGAGTGATTATTTTCCATAAGTCTATGATGGGCTCATGTTACAGTAACTCCTGAAGACAATAAAATAGCTGTATTTAATAAAGGAATTTGAAATGGGTTAAAGGGGGTAATTCCTATAGGTGGTCAAATAGCTCCTAATTCAATTGCTGGGGATAGACTACTATGAAAAAAGGCTCAAAAAAAAGATACAAAAAAGAATACTTCTGAGATAATAAATAAGATTATACCTCATCGTAAGCCAACTGTAACTTGGTACGTGTGAAGTCCTTGGAAAGTTCCTTCTCGTGAGATATCCCGTCATCATTGATATATTGTTAAAAGAGTAATAATATTTCCTAATAAAAATAATGATATATCATATTGGTGGAATCATTTTACTAATCCAGAAACTGTTGTTATAGCCCCGATAGCTCCAGTAAGAGGTCATGGTCTATAGTCTACTAGATGAAAGGGGTGGTTATTATGTGTTGACATTAATTTACTTCTCTAGAATATAGTGTTCTTAAAACAGCAAATACATAAGATTGAATAATAGCAACTGCAGATTCTAGCATTAAAAGTATAATTTGCCCGAACAATAAAATAGAAACTATAATATATGATATAGAGGGCCCTGTATTCCCCAATAATGTAAGTAATAAATGTCCTGCAATTATATTTGCGGCCAATCGCACAGCTAAAGTTCCTGGTCGAATTACATTTCTAATTGTTTCAATACATACTATAAAAGGTATTAATACTCTAGGGGTTCCTTGGGGAACTAAATGAGCAAACATATGTTGTGTGTGATTAATTCATCCGTATATTATAAAAGATAGTCATAAAGGGAGTGCTAACGCAAGTGTTAGGGTTATGTGGCTAGTTCTAGTAAAAATGTAAGGAAATAAGCCTAAAAAATTATTGAATATAATTAAAGAAAATAAAGAAATAAAAATAAATGTTCTTCCTTGATGACCTGGAGGTCCTAATAGTGTTTTAAATTCTTTATGAAGAGTGTTAATTATTTGAATTCAAATAATTTGATGTCGAGATGGTATAAATCAATAAAAAGATGGAATTATTAATAGTCCTAAGAAAGTTCTTATTCAATTTAATGATATATTAAAAATACTAGTTGAGGGGTCAAATACGGAAAATAAATTTGTTATCATTTTCAGTTTATAGGGTTTGATATCTTTTTATGACTTAATTTTTGTGTATTAGGAGCGGGGATAAATATATAATAGTTTATGATACAAAATAAAATAAAAATAATAGTAAATAAAATAAATAAGTTTAATCAACCAATAGGGGCTATTTGTGGAATTAAAAAATATCAAAATTTGATAATTTTAGGTTGACATTCTAATGTTATTGGGTTTAACTAATTTTTTAATTTATCATTAGAAGTAATTGCTAATTTACTATAAAATGGTTTAAGAGACCAGTACTTGCTTTCAGTCATCTAATGATTTATTTAATTTATAGAAGAAATTCATTTAATAAAGTAATTTGTTGGGATACTTTCGATTACAATTGGTATAAAACTATGGTTTGCTCCACAGATTTCTGAACATTGGCCAAAGAATAGACCAGGTCGATTAATTAAAAAATTAGTTTGGTTTAATCGACCTGGAGTTCCATCTACTTTTACTCCTAAAGCAGGAACTGTTCATGAATGGATTACATCTGCGGCTGTGATTAAAATTCGAATTTGAGAATTCATTGGAAGTATAATTCGGTTATCAACATCTAATAAACGAAAATTTATATTATTTAATTCATTTGTAGGAATTATATAAGAATCAAATTCAATATTTAAAAAATCAGAATATTCATAACTTCAGTATCATTGATGGCCAATAGTTTTTAAAGTAATTATTGGTTCATTAATTTCGTCTAATAAATATAAAAGTCGTAATGAGGGTAGTGCAATAAATAATAAAATAATTGCTGGTAAAATAGTTCAGATAATTTCAATTGTTTGTCCGTGCAAAAGATATCGGTTACTAAAATTATTAAAGAATAATATAAATATTAAATATCTTACTAAAATTGTAATTATGATTAAAATTAATAATACATGATCATGAAAAAAAATTAATTGTTCTATTAAAGGAGAAGCACTATCTTGTAGATTTAAATTTGCTCATGTTGCCATTAATTTCTAATAAAAGAAATAATTCTTTATATATGGAGCTTAAATCCATTGCACTAATCTGCCATATTAGAAATTATTTAATAGAGGTAGTTCAGAATAGCTATGTTCTGCTGGGGGGATATTTTGGTATCATTCGATAGATGAATTTAATTGAAGAGGGTAAATTACTGACCGTTTAGTTACTATACTTTCTCAAATAATAAAAATAAAATATAAAATTCCCAATAAAGAAATTGATGATCCGATTGTAGATACTACATTTCATGTAGTATATGCGTCTGGATAATCAGAATATCGACGAGGTATTCCGGCTAACCCTAAAAAATGTTGAGGAAAAAATGTTAAATTTACTCCAATAAATATAATTAAAAATTGAGATTTTAATATATTATTATTTATAGATAGGCCGGTAAATAATGGATATCAATGAACAAACCCGGCTATAATTGCAAATACAGCTCCTATTGATAAAACATAATGAAAATGGGCAACAACATAGTATGTATCGTGTAAAATAATATCTACAGAAGAATTAGCTAAAACAACTCCTGTTAATCCTCCTACAGTAAATAAGAAAACAAATCCTAAGGATCATAAGATAGCTGGTGAGTAATTTATTTGAGATCCATGAAGTGTGGCTAATCAACTAAAAATTTTAATTCCTGTGGGAACGGCAATAATTATTGTGGCTGAAGTGAAGTAAGCTCGTGTATCAACGTCTATTCCTACTGTAAATATATGATGTGCTCAAACAATAAACCCTAATAATCCAATAGCTAATATAGCATAAATTATTCCTAAAGATCCGAAAGTTTCCTTTTTCCCTCTTTCTTGACTAATAATATGTGAAATTATTCCAAATCCTGGTAAAATTAAAATATAAACTTCTGGGTGCCCAAAAAATCAAAATAAATGTTGGTATAAAATTGGGTCCCCCCCTCCTGCTGGGTCGAAGAAAGATGTGTTTAAATTTCGGTCTGTTAATAATATTGTAATTGCTCCTGCTAAAACAGGTAGAGATAGAAGAAGAAGAATAGCTGTAATTACTACTGATCACACAAATAAAGGCATTCGATCAAATGAAATTCCCGGTGATCGTATATTAATTACTGTTGTAATAAAATTAACTGCCCCTAAAATTGAGGAAATTCCAGCAAGGTGGAGAGAAAAAATAGCTAGGTCTACAGAGGCCCCTCCATGAGCAATTCCAGCAGATAGGGGAGGATAAACTGTTCAACCTGTTCCAGCCCCATTTTCTACTATTCTTCTAGCTAGAAGGAGAGTAAGTGAAGGAGGAAGTATTCAAAATCTTATATTATTTATTCGGGGGAAAGCTATATCTGGTGCTCCTAATATTAGTGGCACTAATCAATTACCAAATCCTCCGATTATAATAGGTATAACTATAAAAAAAATTATTACAAATGCATGTGCTGTTACAATTACGTTGTAAATTTGATCGTCTCCAATTAAGGCTCCTGGGTGACCTAATTCAGCTCGAACTAGAATTCTTAAAGAAGTTCCTACTATTCCTGATCAAGCCCCAAAAATAAAATATAGAGTTCCAATATCTTTATGGTTAGTTGAAAATAATCATTGTTGCGATTAAATGGCTGAATTATAGGTAATAAATTGTAAATTTATTGATGAGTAAGATAACTCTTTAATCATTAGGCTTTATAGTCAATATATGATATTAGACTGCAATTCTAAAGTAATAAATTTTATTTATTAAGGCTTAAAAGAATATTTACTTATATTTATAACTTTGAAGGCTATTAGTTTATTTAACTTAAAGCCTTAAAATTTGTTATAAAATAGAAAATATTATTCTAATAATTACTAAACCAAAAATCGATAGAAAAGATAATAAAAGATATGAATTTATTTGAAAATTATTATACTTTATTTTTGTAATAAAATTATTTTCAAATTGATTCATCAAAAAGGCTGAATAACAAAGACGTAAATAAAAAAATAAAGTGATTAAAGTGAGACTTGTTATAATTGTTAATAAAAATATTTGAGAATTAAAAATTATAAATTGAATAATAAATCATTTTGGTAAAAATCCTAAAAAGGGGGGTAATCCTCCTAATGATAAAAGATTAAGAAATAGAGAGAATTTTATTTTTTTAGAATAAAAAAATATTGAAAATATTTGATTAATATGAGATATATTAAATATGTTAAAAAAATAAATTATTGTAATAGATAAAAAAGAATAAAATAAAAAATAAATCATTCAAAGATTTTCATTAAATAATATTCCTCTAATTATTCATCCTAAATGATTAATAGAAGAAAAAGCTATAATTTTTCGTAAAGATGTTTGATTAAGCCCTCCTAGAGATCCAATTAATAAAGATAAAATAATAATACAATATAAAAAATTATATAAAATTAAATAAGAAATTAGTATTAAAGGAGCAATTTTTTGTCATGTTATTAAAATAATAGAATTTATTCAGGAAAGTCCCTCTATCACTCCTGGAAATCAAAAATGGAAAGGAGCTGTTCCTCTTTTTATTAATAAAGTGGAGAGAATAGTTAAATTAATTAAATTTATAGAAATTTCATTTAATGAATTAAATAAATTATTTTTTAATAATAAATTAATAATAGCAAATAAAAAAATAGAAGATGCTAATGCTTGGGTTAAAAAATATTTTAAAGAAGCTTCTGTTGATATTAAATTATTATTATCATTTATTAAGGGAATAAATGCTAATAAATTAATTTCTAATCCTATTCAAGCTCTTAACCAAGAATTAGCAGATACTGTAATTATAGTGCCTGTTATTAAAATTAATAAAAATAGAATTTTAGAAGAATTTTTTATAATTAAAAAGAAAAGGAGTATAACCTTTATAAGAGGGGTATGAGCCCAATAGCTTAATTTAGCTTATCTTTTTTTACCTATATTATACTATATTTATGTTTTAGTGTATGATGCACAAAAATTTTTGATATTTTTAGAAATGGTTTAATTCCATTAAATATAATGAATGTAAATTAAATTTACATTATTTACTCTATCAAAGTAATCCTTTTATCAGGCAATTCATT